GGGCGAATCGAAGTTCTCTTCCGGTCAACTGTCCACCCAGTCAAGTGCAAAAAACACAGTAGAATCACGCAACGCACGCTGCTGGTGTGCTTCCTGCCCGCGAGGAAAGAAAGAAGAGCGACAAGGTTTAGTTCAGATTTGACTGTTTGCAGCATGGGAGCAGATTACCCAAAAAATCCCTGGGAACAATGAAAAAAAAAAAAATATCTCGGTAACGAAAACTATAGGGGGCTGTATTGGCGAGATCCAACGGTGAACAGCTGCCCAAAAGAAAAACCGCCTGGAAGTCCGAGGACCTTTAGTACCGTACCCTACCCCCGAACCAGCAGCCTTCGCGCCAAGCAAGACCGCCCTTGTCCCTTTCCTTTCTCCATTCTGCTCTTTCTTTGCTTTATTCTAATAGAGTCTAAGGCAAAGCAAAAGTAAGTGGTTCGTATGCCTACTTGACGAAAGGGAACGAACTTTGTTTCGTTTCCGGGGTTATGGATTGGATTCAGTCAGCGTCACGACATAATCAAAAGGAGGGAGTGACGCTTTGGTTACCGGCGAACGCTTCCAAAGGCGACCCTCTCGAGTTTCCGGCTGTTTCCTAGATTGAAGTAGCCTTTCGTCGCCCTAGCAAACGAAAGAAGTCACTATCAAACAGCTCGCCCTACTGAAGTACCAAAGGTGCGCTCCGCCCGGTGACTAAGAAAGAAATGGGTTTGCGCTTAAATTGAAGTGATGAGGTCGCAAAGAGGGAAGTAGGGCTCCTATTGACTAAAGGTTGGTTTTTCGGTTTCCTTTAGAATGAAAGTAGCTATGAAGCCCCTACTACTTACTTTGTTTGATTCAAAAGGCGAACAGCCCCCCCCGACTAGTCGTATGGGGTGGGGCTTGTGGTAAGCTGCCTTGGATATGAGGAATTCCTAAAAAAAAGACAAAGTCCGGTATTTGACGAAGATCTTCCTATCAATAGATAGGAATTAGTGTTCGATATAGGTGCTATTGAGCATCTGCTCTTTCTCTCTCCATTTTTTTTAGAGAAAAAAAGATATCTCGTTCATCTATCTTTTGTCTATTTATCATTGATTCTATCTATGAATCAAGTCGAAAGACTTCGTTTTTGGGTTCCCCGAAGCCCCGAATGGATTGGATCGTTTCCGCCAACGAAATGAACGCGGAGCCCGTTCCGAATGCTTCTCCGATCCGGAAGTTCTCGCAAAGAGAATAAAATGCTGCTCTCCTTCCCTCTGTCTTTTCTCGCTTTGCTAATCTTCCCCTCTAACGCGGGCCGGGCGGCGGCGGGCGCGGGAGGAAGAAACCTAAGAGAAGACGTTCTTATCCGTTGTCCTTATTTTTTCAGTGCAACATAGGAAAGCGCCCTCTTTTTGTCATCTCTGCAGCTTTCCTTTGTATTGAACGCATGGCGTAGCTAGGACCTTCAAATCATGTTTGAGCCTATGTTCAAAGTTCAAACCAAACCCATCCCCCTATTTGAATAAGGCTGGAAAGAATGCCCGCCAAGTTCAGATAAGGGAATGCTTCCCCCAACCATTAAAGGAAAGGCTCGACGAAGGGAGGGGGATGCGGCGGGGGAAGGAAAACGCTTTCGGAGATCGAGAGATTTGATTTGTTTTTCATCAAAAACGAAGAAGGCCGAGGATGGCCTACGGTGCGTGTTATCTGAAGGGAACACGCTTTTTCGACCGCGGTGGTATGATTGCCGGGGCCTCTCCTCGTTCCGCCCGCTGGCCTATTGGGATAGCAGCCTTCGGGCTTTGCCTGCCCTTTATAATAAGAAATTCCGGCTCGGCCCGGGAAAGCGCTGGCAACAACAGAAAGGAAGGGGTCCATGTAACTGCTGCGCCCGCCCCTCTTCTTAATCAATGGGGCAGCAGGTTCGGCATCTACTAGAAAAGAGAGAATCCACTTCAGATAACCATGCCTCTGCTAGGCAGCGTGTGGAATGGCCAAGAGCGGACCTTTTTGGATATATAATCCAAGTCGAGAGTGGAGTTACGGGAACAGCCGTCTGATGGAAAACAACTTTCACGTTCGGTTCAGAGAGCACTTTTTTCGTTGAGAATTCCTCGTTCCCTTTCGTGTGAATTCCCCAACGGTGAATTAAAAACTTGTGGGCCCTATCTATTCCATCTCTCGAGCCCCGAAGAAAAACCCCCTCCCCTTCGGACTCCATATCTCTTTTGACTCTATATATGTGGGCACCTGATATCTATGAGGGTTCACCCACCCCGGTTACAGCATTCCTTTCTATTGCGCCTAAAATTTCTATTTCTGCTAATATTTCACGTGTTTCTATTTATGGTTCCTATGGAGCTACATTGCAACAAATCTTCTTTTTTTGCAGCATTGCTTCTATGATCTTAGGAGCACTGGCCGCCATGGCCCAAACGAAAGTAAAAAGACCTCTAGCTCATAGTTCAATTGGACATGTAGGTTATATTCGTACTGGTTTCTCATGTGGAACCATAGAAGGAATTCAATCACTACTAATTGG